ATTAAGGAAAACCGGGGAGTAAAATACAACAGATTTCCAGATAAATATTTTATTTAAATTTTTTATCAATTCAAATAATTTTGCATTCATTAATAATTGAAGTAAAGAACCAATATAACCAGTATAAATATGGGGTGGGGATAAACAGATCCATTTATTTATGATCGAATTATATTTGTTCAATACACCATTGTCAATATGAATTACATGTTGAAAAAAAAAACAAATCAAATTAATTGAATAAAATAAATCAAATAAAGACTTGTGTTGGATTGGCACGACATAAAAAAAAAAATAAGGAAGAAGTGGAAAAAATCTCGGGTTTATTCAATGAATAGAAGTACAATAAGCAAGATTTACTCGTTTTTGTTGGTAAATTTCCAAAACAAGAAAAGTCGGTGTGAATAGAAAAAAGGTAAGTGTTGAGTCAAAAATTATACAAAGCTATATACTACTATATGGTAGATACTAGGCAACTACCTTTTTGCATTTAAAAAATCTTTTAATTATTTAATGAATTCAAAGTTCTTTAGACAATTAATTCCGCTTTCTTTAAAATATCATGAACAGTTCTTGTGGGTTGAGCTCCTTTTTCAAGAAAATATAAAATAGCCGGAACATTTAAATAAATTTGATTCTTTATCGGATCATAAAAACCCACTCTCCGAAGATCTCTTCCTTCTCTTCGGGATCGAACATCAATTGCAACGATTCGATAGATGGCTCATTGGGATAGATAAACAAAGCCCCCCCCCAGAAACGTATAGGAGGTTTTCTCCTCGTACGGCTCAAGCAAGAAAGAATGATTCTAAAATCAAATGATTCATTCAATTTAATTAAATTAAAATTTTTTATTTATTTTAGAACATTATAATTAGAACATTATAACAAATTTATAATTATATTCTATTATTTATAATTAATATTAAAATTATAATTAATATTAAATTAAAATAAAAAAATAAATTTTTAATTTATTAATTAAAATTAATTTATCTAAAATTAATAAATTAAAATATAAAATATTATATTAAATAAAATATTATATTAAATATTATATTATATAATATATAATTTAAATATAATTATATAATTAAAATATATATAATTATATAATTAAAATATAATTAAATAAAATATCAATAGTTATATCATAATCATAATGGTATAGTGGCAAACCGGTCCATAAGTAAAATTATGAATTAGACTATGATTGGAATTGTTTTATTTTTCCATAAAGAAAAAACGAAACTTCACTCATTTGTACTCATAACTCAAGTTGGGTAGCTCTGAAAGAATTCGAATAGAAATCCTTAGAAATTTTTGAGTCGTCTTTAACCCTTTTTGTTTGTCTCATCTCAAATCTATTTTAATTTGAATTTTATTCCTTTTCCTCATTTTGATTCAATTGTTGAGACAGTTGAAAATAGTGTTTCCTTGTTCCGGAATCCTTAATCTTTGCTTTGTTGAATCGTTGGGTTTAGACATTACTTCGGTGATTTTACTCCTTTCAAAACGGCAGCAACATACCTTTTTTTCTATGGAAAAATTATACGAACGATTGATTCCCTTGTAATACACTTTTGATCAAAATAGTTTGACTAATTCCAACAAGTTTGACTTTTTGATTTCAAAATTGTTAGAATTTGAATCTTTCGATTTCTAAATTGAAGACATATTTACAAAGTTGGTCCAGCTTATTCATTGGCATTAACCCTAGATTCTTTCCCTCGATATGATAAATGAATCATTACTTTCTACTCGAGCTTCATCGTGTACTATTTACTTATTGCTTACAACCCAACAAAACGGGTTCCTAGTAGAACAGAACAAACCATGTCGAGCCAAGAGCATCCTCATTTCTATAGAGAATGGTGGATGTAAGAATCCACATAAGTGATCACGTCCTTCAAGTCGCACGTTGCTTTCTACCACATCGTTTCAAACGAAGTTTTACCATAACATTCCTCTAATTTCGAACCGGGATGGAATTGATTCAATATGTAATCATGAATAGTCATTGGCTCAATCGGTACATTTCAGTACATACTTTTTTATGGATTGGATAAAAGGGTCTTTATCCTAAGAAATCTCAGCAAGAAAAGAATCTAAAGTAACCCCCATATTTTAACCTAAGAAGGAAACCCATTTTTCTTTTTTACAAAAAAAAAAGGACCCCGTTTTTATCAAAAAAATAAATGGGTCTTTCATTACATTAAATTTGCACTCCAACCAGGAACTGAATTATTTATTATTTATTATTATTAAATTAACCAAATCAAGTATTTATTAACTTAACCAAAAAACTATAACTATTCCAATGAACCAGAGGAGTCAGAAGTCTATTTTTTCGATAAAATGGATTTCTCACACTTCCATTTCTTCGAGTACTAAGGATTCATAAGAAATCGATAAAAATGGTTTAGTTTCATTAAAGAAAGAATCTTATCTTGTACTTCAACACTATGACTGTAAATATGTTTTTCAATAGTTACTGCATTAAATTTCTTCTTCAATCAAGAAGTACTCACAATCATAAACAAGTAGCAAATAATTTGGAGTGGATATCTCATTCATTAAAGTAAAAATAGATACGCGAATTTTACTATGTCCAATTGAATCATCAATGGTTTAATTGAAAACCAGACCAGATATATTGAAAAACCCATACGGTTTTTTATTTTAATTTAATGGGGGAAAATTTATCATATATCATATATAATATCATATATCATATATAATATAATATATAAGATAAGGTATATATAAAAAGATAAGGTATATATAAAAGGTATATATAATATATAAGATAAGGTAAGATAAGATAAGGTAAGATTAAGGTCGTTATTTTTTTTTTTCACTTAATAAAAAAGACTTTGTTCACTACGGAAATAGAACACAAACAATACATAGGGGCATAGAACGCGGTCATTTTTTGCAAATTTTTCTTTACTTTACGTTTTTTCATCAATCTCATTTTTTTAAGTAAATTGAATATAGAAATTTCCTCCCCTGAGTCGCTACATTAACTTTCAATTTTTTTATTCATTTGAACCGGATACAAAAGTAAATGGGTCAAAATATGTTTGATATTCTTATTTTAGTTTGACTCCATCTCATTAGGGGCTTAAATTTAAAACCAGCGATAGGATTATCTCCAAAAATCTCTATTCTTTTGTTTAGTTTCTACATAGACTGTAGAATACCCTATTCGCTTACTTTAGGCTTTAATAAAAAAAGGCTTTAATAAAAAAAAAAATGGAGAGATTTTTCGTATTTTTATTCTGAAGAATTGATCTGGGACGGAAGGATTCGAACCTCCGAATAACGGGACCAAAACCCGCTGCCTTACCGCTTGGCCACGCCCCATTTAGATTTCTATTTGATACTAATAAACATTATTACCTTTTGGGGACATTCGTCAATTCCAGACAATATGACAATAAAAATAAAAATAAATAAAATAAATACAGATAACAGATAGGATAAGAAATCTTGTTATTCTTGCTGGTATTCGATACATATAGAATAGAATAAAAATTCATTGATGATTACATATAATTCAATTAAGATATTGTAGGAAAGTGTAATTCCTTGTATTCTCATTTGAAAATGTAAGGATTTTTATTTGGATTTTTTTTTTTTGGGGGGGGTCAAATCAAAGAAAAAGGGCTTTTTACCTAGCTTTTTCTTAATTTCCCGTATATCAATAATTCAATAAAAACTAAATAATCTACAAAAACAAATGTTCGTTTGTTATGCTTAATATCTTTTTTAGTTTAATCTGTATCTGTCTTAATTCTGCCCTTTTTTCAAGCAGTTTTTTCTTCGGTAAATTGCCCGAAGCTTATGCTCTTTTCAATCCAATCGTGGACATTATGCCCGTCATACCTGTCCTTTTCTTTCTCTTAGCCTTTGTTTGGCAAGCTGCTGTAAGTTTTCGATGAAGTTCTTAATACTATACTGAAAATATTTATGATTTATTCGGGAAAAATTTTAACAATTATTGATAAGATCGTATGAGTCTTACATTACAAATCCTCTATTAAAAAATTTTAATTCTTGTATATTGGATAAGGACGGCGATAAATTTTGATCAGTCCATTTTCCTTTTAGCCGCCCTTCCGGTAAGCAAGGACTTTATTAGATTAGGTTTTTTCACAATACCCAATTGTTAACATTACAATAACAATTTTGGTAACGAAAAAACCAGAATCTTAATTACAAATAAATTCATTAATTTTCAAATTCATTCTTTTTTTTTTTCTAAATCTAAAAAAAAAAACTTAATTAAAAGAATTTGTTCTTTATTTTTTCATATTTTGGTATCATGTCAAATCAAAACAGTACATGTGTTACAACAAAACTCAAATGGATAATCTATTCCCTTTTACCCCCAAAAATGATCTTATCTTGGAGATTGTGTAATGCTTACTCTCAAACTCTTCGTTTATACAGTAGTGATATTCTTTGTTTCTCTCTTCATTTTTGGATTCTTATCTAATGATCCAGGACGTAACCCTGGGCGCGAGGAATAAAAAACTAAGAGGTTTTTTTTTTTTATCATTTTTCCTTGCGTTTTCTGAATATTTTTTTATGTGTTCCATACATTTAACTATGATAAAATAAAACAAAGGATCAAATTTTTCGAATTCAAAAGTATCAAGTGCCCAGAGAAAGCGGAGAAAGAGGGATTCGAACCCTCGGTACGAATAACTCGTACAACGGATTAGCAATCCGCCGCTTTAGTCCACTCAGCCATCTCTCCTAATTTGGAATTGGGATTTTTTATGTTTATGTGACACTTAAAGTAAGGGTTGATGAAAATCCGCCTTAGCCTTTTATTTTATTTAATTTTTAATTTAATAAAAATATTACTTTTTTTTTTTATTTTATTAGTTTATTGTTTATTAGACTTATTAGATTATTAATTAGATATTTAACTTATTAAATTTTAAATTAAATTTTTAATTCTATTAATTCTATTTATATTAATTATTAGAATACTCATATTATTAGAATACTCATATTATATGTAACTAACATATTAAATATTATATGATATGTCAATTATTAACATATAAATATTACCATATTAATACCATATTAAATATATTATATAATAAATATTGTACAACACAACAAAAAAGTATATAACACATGAGTTGAAAGATAAGTTAAATAAAATAATAGACATAAAATAATAGACTAAGGCCTTAGGACTAATATCCTATTAATATCCTAATCCTATTTTTTTTATTTATTTTTTTTATTTAATTTAATTTTTATATTTTATTTTTTTTATATATTTATATTTTTTTTTTTTTATATATTTTATTTATATTATAATTTTATTTATATTATAATTTTATTTATATTATAATTTTATATTTATATTATATTATTTTATATTTATATTATATATAATTATATAATATATATTTATTTATAATATATATTTATTATTTATATTTTTATTATTTATATTATAATATATATTTATATTAATATATATTAATATATATGTATTAATATATATGTATATATATGTATATGTAAATAAATATATATGTATATGTAAATAAATATATATGTAAAATAAATATATGTAAAATATATGATATTTAAAATAAATATGATATTTAATTTAAAATAAATAAAAAAAAAATATAAATATATAAAAATATATATAAATATATAATATATGTAAATATGTAATAAAATATGTATGTAATAAAATATGTAATATGTAATAAAATATGTATATGTAATAAAATATGTAAAAAAATGTAATATATATGTAAATAGAAGGATATAAATAGAAGGATATAAGATAAAGCTAAGTTATAAAATAAGGGTATTAAGGGTAAATAAGATATCTATGAATTAATTTGACTTAACCAACAATTAAATTTTGATAACGATAATAATTCAAAACGGATATTTCAAATAGAAACTTACTTTCAATACAAAAAATTTTATTTTATTTCCACGGCCTGGCTAGTACCTAGCTAGGCCATTACTCTAATTGATCATTCATAAATGCATTTTTTGATATTATTATATTTTTATTTATAATTTATTTATAATTTATATTATTTATAATTTATATTTTATATTATTTATAATTTATATTTATATATTTATAATAAATTTCATAATATTATATAAATAAATCATAATATAATATAATATTATATAAATAAAAAATATAAATAAAAATATAAATAAAAAATATAAATAAAAAATAAATTTCTATTATTAAAATTTCTATTATTAATATTACTATTATTAATATTATATTATATTATTATTAATATTATATTATAATTATATTATAATTATATTATAAATTATAATTTTTAATTAAAATTATAATTCTATAATTATAATTCTACTATAATATAATTCTAATTCTATATACTATAATTATAATTCTATATTTATATTATATTTATATTTAAAATATAAATTTTTAAATATAAAAAAATATAAAAATATAAATAATAAATAATATAAAAATATAAATAATAAATAAAAAAAAATAAAATATAAATTAAAAAAAATTAAATATTAAATTAAATAAATTAAATTAAATATTAAATTTAAATATTAAAAATAATAATTATAAATATAAATATAATATATATAATTATAATATTATATAGAATTTATAATATTATATAGAATATATAGAATAGAATATATAATATATAGAATTAGAATATATAGAATCTAAAATATTAAAATATATTAAAATATAGATTATAGATAAAATAGATTATAGATAAAATATAGAATATATAGGAAAATGTAATGTAATGAATATAAAAAGTAATAATTAACTTATTTACAAAGTAATAAAAAAACAAAGTAAAAGTAATAAAAAAGTAAAAAAATTTGATCTGAAGACTTAAGATCCATTTTATTGATCCAAATTCATAAGATCTGGCACTCAAAAAATTGGAAAATTAAGGGGGAGTTCCGGATTCTTGTAGAATTCTTTTTTATGTCTAACTTCAATAGCCCCTTCAAATCAAAACTATTAGCAACGACTTACCATGAAACGAAAAGTATAACTCATTATTTTAATTTTATAGTTAAAAAAGCTTTATTCATTCATCTATTTGGGATTTTCTCAAGTCCCTATCAAGACAGAATATGTGTCAAGATTCTAATTTTCATCATTCTGATACTATCTTTATTATGTTATGTCTCATTCTTTGTTCGACAAATAGTTTATTAATATACAATAATTAAATTGTAGCGGGTATAGTTTAGTGGTAAAAGTGTGATTCGTCCTATTACCAACTTAAATAGTTAAAGGGTCTTTCAGTTAGTATTCCAATAATAAACTTTATTTCTTAAAAAGGTTAATCCTTTACCTCTTAATGTTACATTTGAGGAAAAATATAAATTCTCGTGATTTGTATCCGAAGGCCGGTCATTTTTTAATTGACTAAAAAACATTGGATCGTATGGAATCGCGAAGCATAATTT